AGGTTCGTCCACGGAGGGTGAGTCAGGGCCTACTTCTTGCTTTCAAGTCACCCTTTAGTCCTGCTAACCGGACACGCTTTCACTATCGCTTGTAATTAGCGGGCTGGAGGGGGAACTGAACTCAAACTCTCTCTCATGTAAGAACTACTAAACGGCTAACCCAACCAAATCTCCATGTGATCCCTACCCTCATCCATCAATAGCTGAAGGGCGGTAGTCTTAGGCGAAGACTTTTTTAAAGAATCCCTTCCTTCGGCGAAGGGCTAGACACTTCTATAGTGGGATCTCTTGAACCTATGAAACTGGTGAAAGTGGGTGAACCCCTTGCCCTTTCCCTGGCTCCTTGCCTCTCTCACTCAAGAGAAGGTCAGGTGATCCCTTTCTGTCTCCTAGTTCACTATGGATTGAGCCCTCCTATGAGACGATATCTGGATCTGGCCCTTCCCGTATCAGCTTGTACTGCTTTCTCTTTCGCAATGGACAGAGATTGGACTATTGAATGAGTTGCCGGAGACGGAGCCGATTTGCGATATAGTCGAAAAGAGCCCCCTCCTTTTCAGTGAATTCCAAGGGCTTCTTTGAAAGCTTCTTCTTTGCCCGAGGGCCTCAAACAAGTGATCAAATTCGTTTGAGGAGTCGTGCCCTCAACGGAAGCGCTTGCTATTGGTTGAGTAGTAGCAGGAAGGACAGGAGTAGACTCGGTAGTAGAAGCAGGGTCTTTGATCATCCGTCGATCTAGTTCAAATGGGATTCCTGACTTGAGGTTGTTCGATCGCTCAACGTCGCTTCCCCGTGGGAGTCAGAGTACGTTCTAACGCCCTACGAAGACAGGATCGAGAAATGAATAAGAATTGCTAAGAAGGTCCTAAACCTAGCGACGATTCAAACGAATTTGATCAAGGTCTCACCCCCCCGTCGAGGGCTATGGAGTCACTTTCACTTTAGTTAGGGCTATTCCTTTGAAACCAAGAGCCGCCCAATCGATGAAGACTCGAACCGAACTCGCCCTGGGCACAGGGACGCGAGAACCTGACGGAACGGAACCATAAAGCTAGGGGAACGATAGAAAGCTCTGACAAAGCCATGAACCGGAAATCTTCCTATAATAGAAATGGGTCGAATCCCTGTAACCGAAGCCTCTCCCTCTCTATTCCCTATCCGAGCCGACGATAGCCTAATCCCATAACCCTTCAAGAACCCGATAGTAAGGTAAGCATGTGTTGGCGAGTCAACCGATTTTAAGTCTTCTGAATGAGATCCGAGCTAACCAAAGCAATCGAATTTCCATCTTTTTGCAGGCTAACGGGCGTTTCGTCGTTCCTGAACCGGCAAGGGAAGGGCAACCCATCACCTTCCTTTAGTCAAACAAGTCAATGGGAAAAAGACCCCCAGCATCTCAAGTTCTTAGGCGAGGTCAGTCCAGTTACGGGTTACAGGCAAGCTCATGAATGCCTTAGCTAAACTGGAGTTCCTACCTATTGAAAACTTTCAAGTGAGTGAAGTTAGATGAGGAGCCGGATCCACATAGAGCTCACCCGGACTTACTTTCCCGATAGCGGAATCGATAGATGTTCCCACGGAGCGCTAACTAGCAACCCTTATTCCTGCTTTTACGTCTTGCCTTTGCTACTTGAGAGAATGCCTTGGACCGAGACCGAAAGCAGCTGACTTGCTTGTTATGCCTTTTCCGTTAGCTACTTAGAATGAACCACACAGAAGCGATTTCGAACATTGCTATACGACATGATTTGCTCCAGTATTGGTTTGTCGTGGTATCCGGCCTTAAGAGAGATATTTCATCCCCTCGGCTTGCATTCCCCTTCAAGCATTCTGATTCATGTGGACCGGCCAGAGAACAATTCAAAGAAATCGATGAATGTGTCCAGACCAAGCAAGGAATAAGCGCTAGCAGATGAGATTGGACCTATAGACTAGGCACCAAAGGAAGAAGCTGCACACGAATCTGCTGGAAGGCTATAAGGAAGCGAAGGAACTTTAGGGCTTAAGCCGGCTCATGACCCGAGGGTGGGGGTAGACAACTCTCAATGGTCACTCTGTCTCTAGAAGCCCACCAATTGGAATGCTTGACTTTGACTCTATCTCGCTATTCAATACAATAGGAAGGTGACAGTTCTAGATCCGCCTTTCTTGAAGAAGGGCGAAACAACAGAGTAGCGGTCGGTGTGAACTCGTCTCCCTTTATCTTAGTAGGGGGGGTTTCCCTTGGTTTCGGTGAAAGCTCAATACCATCTCCTCATGTTCACAAAGACAGTTGCAAGAATCGGAGGATGCGCAAGAATGAATATATGCGGCCAATCCCTTCTTACTGCTACTAGCACTAAGATAAGACGAATTCCGTCTAGTAAGCCTAGAGGTCTTACAGATGCTGTTGAGAATCGTCATTAGGAAAGAAAGGCTGCCCTTCGTGCTCCCCCTTATATATAGTTAGGCTCATATAAAATAGGTAAATGGCATCTTTCTTCTGCCTAATCAGTGTAATCCGGTTCAGTTCAGGAAAGCAGGAAAGTGCTAACAGGGGCACAAGACTAGCATTCGATTTATTCTTTTCCAAAAGTGGCTTCAAATCCTATTACATTAATATAACTTTATCTCCCCTACTGGTGCTGCTTCCTCCGATCAAGAGTTAGGGGCGGCGCTACTAGACCAACGGTTACCGGCTCAATGAGCACTCTGGGCCGTGATTGTTCGATCCGAGATCCAAACACTAGAAAGAGGGAAGAGCGGTGACACAACTATATTATATACGCAATTAAGGCATCAGGAATAAAGTAGTAGGTTGCCTTTCATTGAGCTAGCGATGCGCGCTGGCGTGGTGGATCTCCTTCCCTTCTGTGTAGGTAGGGGGCTGGCTGGCCATTCCTCCTCGCGCCATCAACGAGCGCCTTCTTGTATCACAGGCAGTGTCGTCTTTCAAGCCCCTGTCGCTGGTTATGTAAGATAATAAATATGATCTCGTTATATAAGAGAATTCGTGTTGCTTTCTTTTAGCACCCGATGTTAACAACCGATATATCCGCTGCGTGATATCCGCTCTGTTGTTAGCTGTTGTAGCTGTGACTGTAGCGAGGCTTCGCCGATTGAGAATACCCCACCGAGTTGACTACACGTAACTCTCTCTCTGTAGGCCCAGCAAACGGGGCGCTTAGTCAATTCAACTCTCTATTCAGTAGGCCAAGACAACTCAACAACCACTGAACGTACTCTCGATCTTTTAATTCTCGTTCGAAGCTTGTTTTTTGTCCTGTTAGCGCCTTTGTCTGTTAGCGCCTAGTGCTTGGTATATGTCGATTTATTATCTCTGGAGATGGGGCTGATGCCATTTCTTTTCTTTTCTTAAGGATCAGCTGGCCTTTAAGATATGAAGGATCTTGGACCTCTTCAGTCTTTTCTTGGAATAGAGGTTGCACCTCGCGGTTATGTTCTATAACTGTGCTAGTATGCTCTCGATCTCATATCTCGCACTGGTCTTCTCTCTGCTCGACATGCATAGACTCCTCTTTAGCTTAATGTTCAGTACTCCTCTCCTTATCAGTCAAGGTTATGTAATACTCGCTCCACTAGCTAGTAGGAAGTTAGAATAGATAGGCACTCGCAAGCCCGAAACCCACCGCTTTCTTGTTCTAGTTCTGTTTCTTTTCCAATTACTGAGCTTTCTAGGTAGTACGCTTATTAGGAGACCATAGACCATAGCGGATTTGCTAGCTAACGAGCAGCTAACAAGAGTGATAAAGCACGGAAAGAATAGTGACAAGCGTACTGCTCTGCTACGGGAATGAATGATTCAGATATAGGCTATAGGCACTTGAAGGGGAAGTAGACTCAGGACAGAGATGACGGTGGTGGTTATGAAGCCTAAAACTAGTTAGCATTAGAGGGACAAGAAAGCAGACGAGTAGGTTTGGTACCGGCTTTAAAGGATAGGGGGAAAGGCGGTTGCTTTGGCAGGGGACCAGAGGCGGGAACAGACCATGGACCAACAGGATAACTTTGAAATGGGTTTTATGGCTCGACTTATTGGCAAAAGCCTGGTTCCTGCGGGCTCGGCTTTCTGGCTGGCTATACCTATGGAGAGGCCAACTAGTGATCATAAGCTCGAGAAGAAAGAGTTCGTTCAAAAGCGAAGGTCGGAAAGAGGCAATGAAGATTGTCGATCGAAGGGCTTGCCTTGTTAACGAGCAGGTTACTGTTGTAATGTACCGCTTCCTTTTTCTTGGCATCATCTTTACTATTGACCAAAGCATAGGTCCAGGCTCTGATCGAACGGACTTGCTAAGGTTTACTTAAATAGTTGTTCTTTCTCTTTCAAAATGAATTATATAATCACAGTGGCTCTTTATCTTCAAGTCAAGTGAGAGATCGGCCATCGCCCAATCAATTCTTCTTATATATTTGATTGATAGCTTTTTAGTGAAAGGTAGCCAAGGGTAGTCTAGTTAAATATAGGGCTTTGAGGTTCAACAGAGAGGGATCGTAAGGTGGGCTGGTGCCTTAGTGAAAGTTAGTGTATTAAAGTCAGTTTTAGTGCCCGGTAGTTCAACACAGGGAAAGGTGGAGAGGATAAAGATAGTTCAAGGTAGGGCTAACTTGGGATCAAAAGTCTTTAAGAAAGAACATAATTTTCACATTTTGTGGAAGTAGCTCCTTCATTAGGATGATGGAGTTGCGGCATGCTATTATGGTTTTGTAATCTAAGGCCCGGTTCCCTTTAAAAGAAGTCTGCGATCGAGACCTTAACTTAAGGAGAGGATGCTAGTCAAAGAGTCCTGCCTCAAGTAATAAGTAGCTCTACTCTACCTTGGGTCGCCGATCTCGGTGACTCTCTTTGTGTTAAATCTTGCTTGTTCTATGCGCATTTTATAGAAGAAGGAAGGAAAAAAAAAGGGATTGTAATAGGGAACTAGCATGAGTAGGGTTAGCTCCTCTTTTGCGAAGTCCTTCAGTCCTATGAGGATAAAGAGTTAGGTAGAGCGCTTCTCCTCTAGTTGTAGTATATGTATTGTGTCTAGGTATTGTAGTAAGACCCTCCTCTTTTCTTATATGAATTAGCAAAATACCTTTCCTACTCTTTCTTCAATTGCATCTATCTATCGGACTATCCTCTTTTTGTATTATTAGTTGTCTTCCAGCATCCTGCAGCTCCTATAGGTTTATAAGAATATGGAATGAATTAGCCCTAATTAGCTCTTTCTCATCGGGGCATGAAGGAGCTAATCTCTGCTTGTTGTTGAATCTTCCCTGAGTCTGAGCCCTAGGATAGAGCAAGAGCAGCAACCTAGCGGACTTTGAACCCTTCCTATCTTAGTAGCTAGATGGTTTGGGAAGCAAGAACAGATAAGCAAGGAAAGAAAAGACTGGATGAAGTAGCTCTTGTTGGTTCTTGGCAGTCGGAAACATGTCGCTACTTGACTGGAGGTTTAGAGAAAGATATATTGAATTAGCACCCATTAGATGGAGCTAGCTCTTTGCCGGTAGCTAGGGGAATGTAGGAGATAATATATCAACTGCTTGTAGTATGTGGCTTAACTTCCTTGCTCTATCTATTCTAGTTCTCTAAGGGTTATAGCAAGATAGGATATCTTAGAATAGGTTAGATCTCTCCTTCTCTTTCCTTAGTGGCATGGTTCTTTGTGGGCTACCCCCAAGCAAGTGATTCAATGTCTTTGTAGCTAGCTTGCCTGTAGGGTTAGAAAAGCTAGGTAGCTTGCTTACTTAGTGAAGTAGCTAACTGAATCTGGCTGCTAGGCCTAGAGCGGAGTAGGAGCAAGAGAAAGATTATTGTTATGACTCCCCTTGACCTTCTTTAACTAACTTTCAGTTCCTAAAGTGGAGTGCAGCGATGTCCCTCCTTGCTATAGAGAGGAGCGTAACGGCTCCCATGGCTTTCTTTTAATGTCTTCCCAGGCTTCCTACAGGTTCGAAGAGATAAGGATAGATTAGAATGTATTATATCTGGCTGTTAGTGGCATGGTTCTTTGGGCTTTCTCCCCCAAGCTAGGGTATAATCTCTTGTACTTGTAGGCTGTAGCTTAACTTACTTCAGTTATCTAAGGCCAGTGAGACTGATATAGTAAGAAAAACCTGTAAGAAGTTGTCCTTTAAGGAAGGCCTATCTTAAGCATTTCAACGAGACTTTCTCTCTATAGCCTCATGAGTCTATTATGGGTCTTTTGAAGATGCCTTTTGGTTCAATGAAAATGGTAATCTAACTACCCTCCTTCATCTAAGAGTTAGATAGGTCTTCCCGGAAAGGCCCTTTAAAAATAAATTGAAACCTCTCCAGTGGCTCAACAGCAGCTAATGAGAATCCTATGCTTATCCGCTTCCTCTTGTAGCTCTTAGTTCTTGGTAGCTGGTGGGAATACCTGAGGAAACTTGCTCCTAAGCCAATATGGATGCTAGCGAAGAGCGGAGGAGAGAGATCAATTATCTTGCTATTCTCTTTTGATTTCACTTACCTAACAGCGGCAGCGGCAATGCATATCTAGATTTTCGATATATCGGTTGCCGTTGTTCTCTTTGGAAGTGGGATAGCGCATGCAAGAGATTTTCATCTTGAGGATAAGAAGTTTGCTACTGTAGGGTTCTATCCCTAAATATGGAATTAGAACCTATTAGAATGACTTCTATATATCACTTCCTTCTTTTAGTATGTTATCTTCACTTGCTTAATTACCTGTTCTTTCTCTAAGGGCAGTGTCCTCTCGCTCTATAGTTGATGTGTTGTCAGTTAGCTACGGATGCTGGCTCACTCCTGGGTCAGTACTCACTCTACTCATCGGTGAGTCATCACTCACTCTACGCTAATTCCGATTTTCCTCTATAGGAGCAGTAGAAGACATGATCTAGTATAGTATATGGTTAGTATGTCTAAGATTGATTGTCTTTGTTTTAGTATTCTAATTAGTTCGTATAGGTCCCTTGTGTTGCTATGCGAATGAAGACAATATGGCTATCTCAATATCTACGATTGTCTGTCAAAAGCTTTAAGTGATAGGGGATTTAAACCTCTTCTTTTTTTAACAAGCTAGAGCCGATTAGACTGCCTTAGAAGTCTCCCTCTTTCTCCTGAGCTAGGCTAAAGAGAAGTACAAGAGAGGAGCCTCTCTCCGAAGGCTTCCTTCTTCTGCAGCTATTTCCCCAAGGCGGGTGTTGGTTTGTTAGTCTATCCCTGGATCTTCCTTTCCTAACTGTAAGTGTAATAAGGTAGCTCTTGAAGGCGGGTTTCTTTCCCCTCCCTCCATACTGGGCTAAGGGCTGCCCTTTCTATTAGCTGGATGTGCCCGTATCCTATCTTCTATTAGGCAGCTATCCTAGGAGCTAGCTTTAATTGAAGTAGGGGAGTAGGAAGCTCTGGAGCGTGCCCATCAGCGTGAAGTTCCCCCGATCTCTCTGCTGGACCTATCCGCTCTTTCTTTCCTTCCTATCTGCCTAGCTAGCTTTCCTTTATGGTTGTCCCAAGATTATTCCCTATGGAGTTAGCTTGTGAATGGGAATAAGGGTGATACCTTCCCTGCGCACTAGTGGAACTAACTGCTTTCTTCTTTGTGATGATAGCCTATGGGAGCGCCCTTTTAGGCCAAAAAGACGGGGTTTCCTGACCTTGTGCAACTTCACCTGAAGCTTTGAAGCCACTTAGGTTTCGTTCCGTTCCGCTTTAAGTCTAATGTAGTGTAGTCACGCTTTACGTGATAGGCAGGCTTGGGCTATGCCGATTCAATATCAGAGAAGTACGAAACGAGTACTATATATTGAAAGCAAGGAAAGACTACTACTACTCCATATACGAGACTACTCCTCTTCCTACTCCATTAAGATTATAAAAGATAAAGAATAGAATAGAGGGGAAAGAAGAGCTACTATTCCTGCTCCAGCTGCGAGTACCGGCAATAGACCAGTTCCCATTCCTACAGCTGCCTACTCTTATTCCTAAACGAGTACTATATCTATCTGATTTAGATATGATATGCGAGGGTCCGAAGGAGAGCGCCTATTGCTTGTAGCGATTGCAGTGCCGGTTCATAGATCGATTGGCTAGGGGCTTGCATCTGATAGAGTCTAAAAGGAAACCCATCATAGGTCTAGCGAACATCGCCAGAAATGCCTTCATTCTCAGCCTTTGCGGAAACACCTGCAACTGGCAGGGCCGTCGATCGAACCAGATCGACGAGGGGATCCAAGCCTCCAGATGTCGATTCTACGGCCAACTCCCTTAAGCAAAAAGCTCGGTTAGGCACCTTTGATAGGGGAATGGATGAAGGGTTTGAAAGGTGATTTCTCTGATATAAACCTTGCTTCCAGTCTCGGTTGTCGATCAACAATCTGATGTGTACCACGAAATCGTTTGTATCTGAATGTGGTCCAGGCCTTTCTTTATCCATTCAATAAAACAAAACTAGGGGAGTGGTTAGAGAAGCAGTAGCTGCTATGCGAGTTAGATCGGTCAAGTTTTGATGTAGATATAGTAGCCCTCTTCTCTATGTCATAAAGTCGCTTATAATTAATGGTTGTTCACTTCGGATGTGGTGGATGAACCCTGATCGATGCGGTTCAGGCCCGAACTACGCTAAGCTGAGACTTTCTCTTGTGCTTCGGGCGATCATAGTTTCTTTGATAATAGAAAGAGCGAGCGGTCCGCTTTCCTTCTTCGCGTTTGGTATAAAGGTACTATACTATTTGAGTTCTGATTTGACTGATCGTATGACGAAAAGGGTTGTCGGTTAACCAGTAGAATCGGAATTTATGGATTAATAATGGAGTTTCCTTCTTTGTTTTGTCTTTTGCCGTCAATTTCAGATAGTCATAGTTCGTATGCCGCGCGCGGGAATAGTAATGAGATTTATAGTAAGGTCCTGCTGCTTTTGATGGAATGACCAAATTTAAAGTAAACTCTATTGCATTCTTTTCTTTCCCCGGCTCCTTGCCTTTCTCACTCAAGATAAGGTCAGGTGATCCCTTTCTGTCTCCTTCTCAGTTAGGTCAATAAGCCCCTTCCTTTTGGTTCATGTAAGAAAGGCGAAGGTGAATCCTTTTCTCCCCGGAGCTGAACCCATTCATTGCTGCTTCCTTGGTTGCTGCACCTGCTTCTGCTCTTGGGTTGGTAACGAAAGCTGCTTGGCACGTCTCAGACCAGGGCCACTTGTGGTCCCTTTTCAACAAATCTGTAAGCGGGGCTGCTCTTTTTCGAGTACCCCCTGATGAAAGGGCGGTAATAATTGGCAAGCCCAAAGAATGATTGCAGCTCCTTTACCTTGGTCGGGGCCTGCCACTCAGTGATAGCACGGACCTTCTCCTTGTCCATGCGTATAGTTCCTCCCCTTATCCAGTGGCCGAGGAACAGAATTTCGTGCTGCGCGAATGAGGAGAGAAGTTTATATGAAAGTCTCACAAGAAGGATGGAATCGTGGAATTGATTGGAGTTAGATAAGTTCCTTAAGCTAAGGTAACTCCAGGATACAGGGACGAAGTGGCCTACTAGGGTTTTCTTAGGACTCTAAGAATAAGAAGAGCTTATTCATTCCACTTTCCTTTTTCCTTGAAAGGAAGAGTTTGATTAGATCAATGAAGGAGAAGGAAGAGGGCACAGGAGATTCGATTCAGTCAGCTTGGTTCTTGACTTTGCCATTTCAAAAGCACTATTCAAGTGAAGTGCAAGATCCATGACCCGACCGCTTAGCCTCTGTAGGGGGAAGATCATACCGGAAATAAATTCTGCCTTTAAAGAATGACTTTCAGGTAAGCATGCATAGCTTGATGGGAAAGAGAATAGAAGGAGTAGGTCCTCTTATAGTATAAGTCTCCCTCTATCCATCTGTCTTGCATTGCATTGCTTTGCTTCACTGGAGCTTATATAAAGCGATACACAGAAGAGAGAGAATCTGTCTGTCTTTATAGTGCAGATGGTGTAAGCTTTACTACCATCAAAGCTTCCGGTTCTATTCCTTTTTGTTTGAAGTAAAGGCTTGTTATCGACGAATAAATA